TCAGTTGAGCCCTGTAATAATTTCGAGAAGAACAAAAAGAAGTGGTTAGTAAAACATTGCTTCTTGCATTCATGTATTGGATCTCAACAAAGGAAAATGACTCATTTAAAAAATTGTTTTTTTTACTAAAAAACCTTATGGCTTTTCGCAATGTAATGACTAAGAGAGCTACTGATAATAATGATCCACATAAAAGAGCTGCGTAGCCCAATATCATCATACTTACATGCATCATTAACCATTGGGATTGGAGAGCAGGTACTACTATTTCGGATTGATGCATTTCAGTTAAAAGACCCGAAGTAGCAAAGCCTTGGGTAAAAATAGTACCTGGCGCGGTTATTGTGCTTAAATAATTTTTATGTTTTTTAAAATACGGAACCATATGAATAACGGAGAAACTCCATGAAAGAAAAATTAATGATTCATATAAATCACTTAACGGGAAATGTCCCGAATAAATCCAACGAGTGACTAATAATCCTGTTATACAGAAAAAAGTAGCTATCATGCCTTTTTCTGACGAATCATATAGTCCTACGATTTCATCGACCGATAAGCTTATCAAAAAAATAGTAATTACTATTGAAATGATCGAAAAGGATATATGAGTTAATATATGTTCTAAGGTGGAAAATATCATAAATTTTTTTTTATTAAAATGAAAAAGTGGGGGAAACCAATTCTACGGAATTGAAATCAGGAATTGAATTTATTATAGGACTTATTCCATTTGTTTTATAAGATGCCATGCCGCCACTCGGACTCGAACCGAGATGCTCTAGCACTGCTTCCTAAGAGCAGCGTGTCTACCGATTTCACCATAGCGGCGTACTCGAAATAATAATAATAGATTATTATTTAATCGTCGAGATTGAAGGAGTCAATTCAATATTTTTTTTTTTCATTTTCATTCAAAGTCATGAGAAAGAACTCGTTTCAATATGGATTGAAGCGTTCCCCATAAAAATATTTATTATCGTTTCATTTTTTAATTTTAAAATGAATTTCTCATTTATATGATTTTATAAATCGAAGATGCACTTTTTTTATCAATGAACAAAAAAAGTTTTTTTATGGATCACAGTACAGTGTGACATTCAAAATTTTTTTATTTAACTATTTGTAGAGCTTTATATTAACCCTTAGATTGGTTTTTCGTCATGTAAAGAATTTTATTTAGGATTTCGAAAACTAATTCGATATTGGCCTGAACTGAACATTTTGTCTAAGAAAAAACTTTTTTTGGAATTTATTTATTTATTATGATAATATGACAGATAATTGTACCGATGAGGAAAATAAGAATCCCCACCGGATAAAACATATTCAAAAAAAAAGTGAAACCTTGTATCTTTTTTTTTTTTTAAAAAAAAAAGTACCATTTTCAGATTAAGATTAGTTAATCTAGTGTTTGACTATTTAATTGTCGTACAAAAAAACTTTTTGAATTCCCGGTAGAAAGAGACTTCGCTAAGGAAAAAGCTTTCAACGCTGCCCGATATACCTTCTTTTTCCAAATGTTTTTACGAATACGTTTTTTTGATATAGAAGTACTTTTTTTTGGAACTGCCATTAAAAATTTGAAAAAAAAAGTTATTCATTTCTCTAGTTGAATGTGAAAGACATCTATTGGTCAAACAATTCCATTTTTTTTTTTTTTTATATCTCTGTCTATTTTCGTCGTGCTCTATTTATACATGTAACAAAATACACCGAAAAGTTCAAAAAAAAAACCAATCCTTACCTAAAAAATTCCAAATTACTGAAATTACTTTAGTTTTTTATTAGTTGGTCAAACTCAAAAGAAAAAGAAAAGAACGAGTACACATTTTTTTGATTTTAAAATTTGAATTAAACTAGTAGTTAATCAAAGAATACATGATTTTCTAAAAGTTATCTTAGTAATTTTGTCTTTTCTTTTAATTCTATTTCTTCTCCCTGGTATTGAAAGAAAAGTGTGGGATATTCTAGCGTTTTTTACAAAAAAAAAAATATCTTTTATTCGAATGGAGTATAATCAGTTCTATCATGAATTAGTTAATGATTATGAATAAACGAACTAATAAAAAAAAAACGAGTTCTTTTTTTTATTGCGCCCGTTTTGGTATGGACCGTCCTATTATTTCTATCAAAATAAAGTAATGTATTAACTACTCGATTTTGGTGTAATTATTTGCTCTATGTATATAAATTATCGTAATACGTAATAATAATTGAATTTTTTTCTTCATTTTCATAAAAATTTGACTTAATATTCAATATTAAAAAAATGAATTCTATATTCAATATTAATAAAATGAATTATTGTCTTATTTCATTTTAAATATAAATAGTAACTTGATCATATTCATATCATTTGACCAATTCTAACTTCTTGATTTGAATATTTAAAATATTGGTTAAAGAAGAAAGATTCAGAATAATTAGGAATAAAAAATTCTATTTAAGTATTTCATATCTTGATTTTTTATTGAACCTATAAAAAGATATAAGAGCC